CCAAGGCTCAATACAATCAAGTCCGTAGCGTCTACCGATTTCGCCATATCCCCATTGTCCTTTTTTTCTTTGAAACCTGGATTCCTTGTGTAATTTCCTACATCTCTTAGTTTTTTTTTGAATCATTGAATTCATTATTCGACGTAGTCTAGCAGCTCGTCTCTATTCAAGAGACCCCGCTTATTGCAATTCAGAATTGAATTGATTCTACCGTTGATATATTTGCAATTCAATCGGAATCAATATATCCAAAAGTTTTTCTCTCCCCCACCCCCTTCTTTCCTTTTTTAGAATATTCAAAATCATACTATAACGCTTGATATTCATTCTTTTTTTTTTTCTAATCAGAATTAGAAATTTCATTTGTTATGATTCTCTCTTTTCCTTAGTGAAATATTAATCCTTAAATTATTAACAAATAAAAAAAAACAAAATATTTTTAAAAATGTATATAATGCTCGAATGAAAATGCCAAGAGATTCGCATTTTCTCTTTATTATTCATATAGATTATTCTTTTCTATGTATTAGATTATTCGTCCAAGGCATATCAAAAAATTCTATAATCCTATTTTATTTAAGAATATCGTTTAGTTAAGCATATCAAGCTAACTTTATCTTTATGAAATTCTAGTATTTTTTGATTTTTTTTTCTTTTTTCTAAGTAGAATTTCCAATTTCGAACTAGTTAATAACTAAGATTAATAATTAAGATCTGCCATTTTACAGATTTCCTATATATATTTCTATTTGTTACACTATTTCTGTTATATAAGCCCACTTAGCTCAGAGGTTAGAGCATCGCATTTGTAATGCGAGGGTCATCGGTTCAAATCCGATAGTCGGCTTTTTTCTCTATTGATGTTCCATGAACAAGAATCCCTTTTTTTTTCTCCGAATTAAATGGAGAATCCAGAGTCCATTATGTCGTTTCTACCTTACAATTTTGCTAGATACAAAACAGTAAAATAAATAATATATATACAAAAAATTCAGATGTTGATGAAATTCCATTTTTTGTGGTACTTTAGTAGATTTTACTCTGTTTATCCTTTAGTTTAATTCAGTTTTAATTTCGATGTATTCTGTAATGTAAATACAATGAAATTTATTGTGTAAAATGGAATTTCAATAAAAAAAGGAGTCTTCATGTCCCGTTATCGAGGACCTCGTTTAAAAAAAATACGCCGTCTGGGAGCTTTACCAGGACTCACTAGAAAAACACCTAAATCCGGAAGTAATCTGAAAAAGAAATTCCATTCTGGGAAAAAAGAGCAATATCGTATCCGTCTTCAAGAAAAACAGAAATTGCGTTTTCATTATGGTCTGACAGAACGACAATTACTTAGATATGTACATATCGCTGGAAAAGCAAAAAAGTCAACAGGTCAAGTTTTACTACAATTACTTGAAATGCGTTTGGATAATATTGTTTTTCGATTGGGTATGGCTTCAACCATTCCTGAGGCCCGGCAATTAGTTAATCATAGACATATTTTAGTTAATGGTCGTATAGTTGATATACCAAGTTTTCGTTGCAAACCCCGAGATATTATTACTACGAAGGATAACCAAAGATCAAAACGTCTGGTTCAAAATTCTATTGCTTCATCCGATCCTGGCAAATTGCCAAAGCATTTGACGGTTGATACATTGCAATATAAAGGACTAGTACAAAAAATCCTAGATAGAAAGTGGGTCGGTCTGAAAATAAATGAGTTGTTAGTTGTAGAATATTACTCTCGTCAGACTTGAGCTTAACGCAAAAGGAAAGGTTCATAGAATTTTTTTTCCCCTTCCCCTTTCCCCGAACTAAATCGACCTAAGGCTCTTAATTCGTATTTTCCCATTCACCTAGCAGAAATAGATTAACCTTAGGATCTTTTTTCTTTTTTGTTATATTTTACATACCAAAGTAATTTGCTTTAGAGAATTCTATTAAATAAAGGTATTATTGCTCAAATAAATTGTTATTTGATTTGATACGTTGTGATCGGTAACGTTGATGAATTAAGAGAAACGGAAAGAGAGGGATTCGAACCCTCGGTAAACAAAAGTCTACATAGCAGTTCCAATGCTACGCCTTGAACCGCTCGGCCATCTCTCCTACATAATCTTATTATGGAAAATAAACTGAGTGAATAGCGAGTTTTCGTATTCCTGCAGTACAGGTACAGCCACAACCGTTCGGGGATTCCATGGCTCTATTGGAAAAATTCTTTTTTTTATCTAAATGTAAGGATCCTTTATTTTTTTTTACTTTATTTTTTTTACTAGGAATTCCGCTCCCTCAAAAGTTTTTCTTTGGAGAAAACCCAAATAAAAAGAGAATAGAAGAATCCTTATTATTCCATAAGAAAATAAAGGAACCAAGGAACCCTAGAATGCTATTTGCATAAGGTATGTTACGCCATACAATCTAAATAAAAAGGGTATGGGATAATTAATGACTTTGAAAACGCGAAATAGCTGATGACAGAAGTTGTTGTTGAGAAATAGGAAAGTGGAATGAAATCCAATCTTAGTCAAATATTTCATATCTCTTCTTGTCCAAACAGAAGGAAAAGGAGACAATTTGAGCTGAGTGGAAAATCAATACCTCTCTTATCCATTTAGAGCATATGGAGCGATTTAGAAGTTTTTATGTTATTTTGTGATAGAATGAAAAGAATTCTATATAGAATGGATTGGGAATTATGCCTAGATCCCGTATAAATGGAAATTTCATTGATAAGACCTCCTCGATTGTAGCCAATATTTTATTGCAAATAATTCCGACAACCTCAGGGGAAAAAAGGGCATTTACTTATTATAGAGATGGTGCGATTTGACTCTTTTTTTTTTAGGCCTACCTACATCTCAGTCTTACGAGAAAGAGAGGGGGTTCGCATAGAGAGAACAAAATTAGTAAAGGAAACCCACGCTTGGGGGAGGTGAGGTGAATTAACAATTCCTTCTGTCGTGTATCCTCGATTGATGCGGCCTTAGATGCTTCAATTGTAGATTTGAGTATTGAGCGAAAGGTTACACCTACAGGATAGGTTCTGTATTACAGGCTAATCCTACTCTACTAGGACCAATAGGCAGCATAGGGGAGAAAAGCACTACACCTCGAAATAGGAATCAACAAGAGAAAAACTTTGTTAGAAATTAACCCTTTCCTGATCGGTATCAGGGTTGGGAAGAATGGTTGGGATAGCAAACAACCATCAGGTTTGTACGTTGGATACCCTTATAACCATCAAAGGTCGTTGAAGTGGCTAATTCCTCTAAATAGGAGGCGTTGAGAACAAAGAAATTCCTGGAGCTATCGTTTTCCTCTAGCATTAATAGAATTCATTGGTGTTAAGAATAATAGAATTCATTGGTGTTAAGAAAAACCTCTTGGGGGAAGGTTGGCTAGAGATTTCTTGGAAAAATACCAGCCCCTTTCGGTCCATAATGAGATGGAACTAATTCTATTTTCATTCTATAGATTTTTTGCTTAGTACTATGTACAGAAAGAAGGGAGGAGCCGTATGAGATGAAAACCTCATGTACGGTTTTGGAACGGAGATTTTTTGAATAGAATGAACGACCGTAACGGATGTTGGCTCAATCCGAAGGAAATTATGCGGAAGCTTTGCAGAATTATTATGAAGCTACGCGACTAGAAATTGATCCCTATGATCGAAGTTATATACTATATAACATCGGCCTTATACACACAAGCAATGGAGAGCATACAAAGGCTTTGGAATATTATTTCCGGGCGCTAGAACGAAACCCCTTCTTACCGCAAGCTTTTAATAATATGGCCGTGATCTGTCATTACGTGCGACTATCTCCACTATAGAAAGAAAGAAGAAAAAAAGATGCAATTTTCTAGTAAATACTAGAAAAAGGGCTTTCTACATAGGGATCGTCAAAACAATGATTTTCCCCTATCAGCTGTAGGAAGGAAGAACACTTCACGAGAATCAAAATAAGAAGAAAGTCGAGCCTATACTACTACTCTATGGATAAAGTCTCAAATTGATAGAGAAAGCACCGTAAAGATCAATTAGTGAGCGACTGGGTCGATACAACTAAAAAAAACTGCTTAATTATACCATGATATGGGGCATAATTTAGGAATCTGCTTATGTAATAGAGCCGATCCACTAAAGGATTAAGCAGCGGTGTAGTATCAGATCCCAAAGATAGTAAGTTCTTTTTTCTTTCTTATGGGAAAAAGTCTTTTTCAAGGATTCTATAGAAATTTCATATATGAAAGACACGAAACCGAGATAGTTACCTTTCAGAAAATTCGAACGAAGGATATGGGTCTATCTATGCTTCATTCTTCTGAAGGTGGGAGAAAAGATCAGACTGATTATTGATCAAAATTAGGGTTTGAAACTTAGGTAATTAACTTCTTCTGCTTAACCCAAGAAGAAATTGGATCGATTTTTGAGAAATCGAATTCAGTTAAGATAGGGGAAATTAAGATAGCAATTTCTGAGCCGTATGAGGTAGGAAACTCTCAAGTACGGTTCTAGGGGAAGGAACTGCCTATTCCGACCGAGGAGAACAGGCCATTTTACAGGGCGATTCAGAAATTGCGGAAGCTTGGTTTGATCAAGCTGCTGAGTATTGGAAACAAGCTATAGCGCTTACTCCGGGAAATTATATTGAAGCACAGAACTGGTTGAAGATTACGAAGCGCTTTGAATTTGAATAAGACCACTCTTCATTTTCATAAAATGGGCGGTTTGGTTGTTGATCCATTAATCAAATAATTTTGGTAGGAAGATCGAATCAAGAATTTCATTATATCCCTTTCTTCTACCTTCGATTTTATATCATTTCGATTTTATATCCTATTTCATAAGGATAAACAATAGGGATAGGCTCTAGAACAGAGGTAATAAAGTAAATAAAAGGGGACAATCTAAATATTCCTACCTAAAGGACGATTTTTTGAATAATTCTAATGAGTTTCTTGGAATTTGGAATCGATTTATATTATGCTCACTCAAGGAAAGTAGATGTAGGGCTTATACCCTAAAAAAAAAATACACTAGCTTCTTAAATTAAAACGTAAAAAAGAATCTTTTTTTGTTACGTCGGGAAATAATTTTCCAGGATAACCAATGTCCGTTAGGCACCTAATCCTTATGTCATAATAGATCCGAACACTTGCCTCGGATTGACTTCAATATATAATTGCTCCAGTGAATAACTAAAAAAATAGAAGGGCGGTAGATAGTAAAGAAAAGGACTAATCATAATATCTATCCTTCAAAGATTCACTAAAAAGACAGTTGGCGGGTCTCTTTGTATGTCTTGTCCGGAAAGAGGAGGACTTAATGATTATTCGTTCGCCGGAACCAGAAGTTAAAATTGTTGTGGATAGGGATCCTGTAAAAACATCTTTTGAGGAATGGGCCAGACCGGGGCATTTCTCAAGAACAATAGCTAAGGGCCCCGATACTACTACTTGGATCTGGAACCTACATGCTGATGCTCACGATTTCGATAGTCATACCGGTGATTTGGAGGAGATCTCTCGAAAAATCTTTAGTGCTCATTTCGGTCAACTCTCCATTATCTTTCTTTGGTTGAGTGGCATGTACTTCCACGGTGCCCGTTTTTCCAATTATGAAGCATGGCTAAGCGATCCTACTCACATTGGACCCAGTGCTCAGGTAGTTTGGCCAATAGTAGGGCAAGAAATTTTGAATGGTGATGTAGGCGGGGGTTTCCGAGGAATCCAAATAACCTCCGGTTTTTTTCAGATTTGGCGAGCATCTGGAATAACTAGTGAGTTACAACTCTATTGTACCGCAATCGGTGCATTGATTTTTGCATCGTTAATGCTTTTTGCTGGTTGGTTCCATTATCACAAAGCCGCTCCCAAATTGGCCTGGTTCCAAGATGTAGAATCCATGTTGAATCACCACTTAGCGGGGTTATTAGGACTTGGGTCTCTTTCTTGGGCGGGACACCAAATCCATGTATCTTTACCGATTAACCAATTTCTTGACGCTGGGGTTGATCCTAAAGAGATACCACTTCCTCATGAATTTATCTTGAATCGTGACCTTTTGGCTCAACTTTATCCTAGTTTTGCCGAAGGAGCAACCCCCTTTTTCACCTTGAATTGGTCCAAATACGCAGAATTTCTTACTTTTCGCGGAGGACTAGATCCAATAACCGGTGGCCTATGGTTGAGCGATATTGCGCACCATCATTTAGCTATTGCTATTCTTTTCCTGATCGCTGGTCATATGTATAGGACCAACTGGGGTATTGGTCATGGACTTAAAGATATTTTGGAGGCTCATAAAGGCCCATTTACAGGACAAGGCCATAAGGGTCTCTATGAAATCCTAACAACGTCATGGCATGCTCAATTATCTCTTAACCTAGCTATGCTAGGCTCTACAACTATTGTTGTAGCTCATCATATGTACTCTATGCCCCCCTATCCATACCTAGCTACTGACTATGGTACACAACTTTCCTTGTTCACACACCACATGTGGATTGGCGGATTTCTAATAGTTGGTGCTGCTGCACATGCAGCCATTTTTATGGTAAGAGACTATGATCCAACTACTCGATACAACGATCTATTAGATCGCGTCCTTAGACACCGCGATGCAATCATATCCCACCTTAACTGGGTATGTATATTTCTAGGTTTTCACAGTTTTGGCTTGTACATTCATAATGATACCATGAGTGCTTTAGGCCGTCCCCAAGATATGTTTTCGGATACCGCCATACAATTACAACCCATCTTTGCTCAATGGGTACAAAATATCCATGCTGACGCGCCTGGCGTAACAGCTCCTGGTGCAACAACAAGTACCAGCTTAACGTGGGGAGGTGGCGAGTTAGTAGCTGTAGGCGGCAAAGTCGCTTTGTTACCTATTCCATTAGGAACCGCAGATTTTTTAGTCCATCACATTCACGCATTTACCATCCATGTGACTGTATTAATACTTTTGAAAGGTGTTTTATTTGCTCGTAGTTCCCGTTTGATACCTGATAAAGCAAATCTTGGTTTTCGATTCCCTTGCGACGGGCCTGGACGAGGGGGAACATGTCAAGTCTCCGCCTGGGATCATGTTTTCTTAGGTCTATTCTGGATGTACAATGCAATTTCGGTAGTCATTTTCCATTTCAGTTGGAAAATGCAGTCGGATGTTTGGGGTACTGTAAGTGATCAAGGGATAGTAACTCATATCACAGGGGGAAACTTTGCACAGAGTTCCATTACGATTAATGGTTGGCTCCGAGATTTCTTGTGGGCACAGGCATCCCAAGTAATTCAGTCTTATGGTTCTTCATTATCTGCATATGGTCTTTTTTTCTTAGGCGCTCATTTTGTCTGGGCTTTTAGTTTAATGTTTTTATTTAGTGGCCGTGGTTATTGGCAAGAACTCATTGAATCTATCGTTTGGGCTCATAACAAATTAAAAGTTGCTCCTGCTACTCAGCCTAGAGCCTTGAGCATTATACAAGGACGTGC